AATTTAATAGAATTCTTCAGAATTCTTAACTTCATTACTTCATTCTCATTATTATTAGAATGAGATTTCGATTTTTTTCATCCAAAAAATTCTCTTTTTTATACAAATACTTTTTATACAAATACAATACATAGGTCGTCGATTCGGCAGTGGATAAAAGGGGGGGTCCATAATGATTCAAATAATTTTATCCATATGAGTGTTCTACATCGGATAAATTCCCAATTATTCCTTTTTGGTACTAACGTAGTGGTAGAAAGAGTACCATGCTATGCTGTGCCTGGACTTCAAACAATTTATCTTTAACCATGTAAAAGATCTCAACATTATTGGTTGATAGAGAAGAGAATCAAAGTTCATTTACCAATTAGTCACGAAATGCTATGGTTCTTACATATGATTTCTGAATGAAATCCAATTCCGAAGTAATTCGTCGAGATTGCGCACCTCTTGTTCCTATTTCTGCTTCTGCTATAAAAAAGAATACATAAATATAAAGAAAGTGCAGCCGGTGAAATCCAACCTATTCTTGAAATACACAACTCGCACACACTCCCTTTCCAAAAAAAATCAATACACCCAGCACTACGCTTAGATTTATTGGATTTGTTGCTAAAATATCGGTATTAAACTCGAAACTCCCAGCGGATGGCCAGTGCCCCACGGAAACAAAAGAATTGGTTATATTTTTCATATGCTCTCCCCTTATAGATAGGACTAACAAAGAACAGAGTTCTTTTTGTATCACTCCGCTTATTATTCTTAATGGAATTTGAGAATTCTCAAATTTCTTAGTTATGGTTATGTTTTTATTCTTCTTTTTTCTTTTTTTACATTTTTATTCTACGATGAAATGAAACATTAAACAAAAGGATTTGCAAATAAAAGAGCTAATGCCACGACCAGTCCATAAATTGTTAAAGCTTCCATAAAAGCCAGACTAAGCAATAAAGTACCTCGTATTTTTCCCTCTGCTTCTGGTTGTCTCGCAATACCTTCTACGGCTTGGCCCGCAGCAGTACCTTGACCAACCCCAGGTCCGATAGAAGCAAGCCCTACAGCCAATCCAGCAGCAATAACGGAAGCAGCAGAAATAAGTGGATTCATGGTAAGTTCCTCGCACCAAAAAAAGAAATGGTTAATGATACAACCAACCAATGAATGAGTACTTAATCTACTTCTTTTTCTACTTCGACTTTTACTATTTACTTTACTTTTACTACATTTCTTTTTTATTTTTTGATCTTTCTCACTAAAATATATTGGGTCGAAGTAGCTAAAAGCTCCAAATGGAATTCAGAATATTACTGAATTGTCAGAACTACTTCGATATACCTTTTTTCCTTTCTACCTTATGTAAATAGATATGTATACGATTTTAGTCATTGTGTTTTCTTGTTTAGAAACTATTCTATTATTTCTCTTTCATTCAATTCACAATAACAGACAAAATATAAAAAGGACTGATATGGGAATCCATCTAAATGCAGTGGACTAGAAAAAAAAGAGATAGGGGTAATTACTATCTCACTAGTAAATAACATATACTTTTATTCTTCCATAACGTAAATCACCCGCACTTTTTACTTTTTATTCTATTAAATCGTATTCTGTAACCATTCTTAGAAACATACACAAGGATTGATACTATACTCATAAGTATTACATATACATATATGTAGTAGTATCCCCAACTCTTCTTTCTCTTCCAAATTCTGCAATATCATCTATCTTTCTTCATATATAAATACATGTAGCTATTTGCATCTTCTTCTCCAACCCAGTGGATTATATCGAAACCCCCGCATTGCTTGAATTGGGATAAGCTTAAAAAAAGACTATTTCAAAAGTGAGTCAATGATGACCCTCCATGGATTCACCTATATAAGCCGCAGCCAAAGTTGCAAAAATAAGAGCTTGAATACCGCTTGTAAATAATCCAAGAAACATGACAGGTATAGGAACTACTGAAGGCACTAAAGAAACAAGAACAACAACCACTAATTCATCAGCCAATATATTCCCGAAAAGTCGAAAACTAAGAGATAAAGGTTTTGTGAAATCTTCTAGAATATTAATTGGTAAAAGTATTGGAGTTGGTTGAATGTATTTTCCGAAATATCCCAATCCTTTTTTTCTAAGACCTGCATAGAAATATGCCACTGACGTGGGTAAAGCTAAAGCAACAGTAGTATTTATATCATTCGTGGGCGCAGCTAACTCCCCATGAGGTAACTTTATGATTTTCCAAGGTAAAAGAGCACCCGACCAGTTAGAAACAAAAATAAATAGGAACATCGTTCCTATAAAAGGAACCCAAGGACCATACTCCTCTCCAATCTGAGTTTTGCTCAAGTCTTGAATAAATTCAAGGACATATTCGAAGAAATTCTGACCATTAGTCGGAATGGTTTGTGGATTCCGAACAGCTATGATGATTGAACCTAATAAGATAGCAATTACAACCCAAGAAGTGATAAGTACTTGGGCATGGATTTGTAAACCTCCTATTTGCCAATATAAATGTTGGCCTACTTCTACACCTGATATATCGTATAACCCTTTGAGTGTTTTAACGGAACATGGTATAACATTCATATTGTCCTCTAACAGAAATCAAACATCAAAAAAGTAATTATTTTGATTCAACCATCTATTTCTCAATTCATCTATGTTTATTCATGAATTTAAGTTATGAATCGTATCTTTCGGATACCGAGAAATCACATAAAAAAAATACCAATCATTTTATCTCTTAAATATTCTTCGATAGTCAAAACATAGTTCAAACTCCAAAAGATGCAAATCAAAATAGTAACAATCAAAGAGAGTTCACCAAAAACAAACTAATCTTCTTCTTTATTCTTCTTAATGATAAGAGTAATGATAAGATAATCAACCATTTCTTATATAACTAGAACGGCCCTCGCAAATTGCAGATACTAATTTGGTAAGAATCAATCGAATCGAAGCTATAGCATCATCGTTGGCCGGAATAGAAATATCTGCAAGATCTGGGTCACAATTCGTATCGATTAAACAAATTGTCGGAATACCCAAAATGACACATTCTTGAAGAACCGTATATTCTTCTTGCTGATCAACGATAATTACAATATCGGGCAATCCCGTCATATATTTGATCCCACCCAGATATGCTTGCAAGGTAGATAACTTTCTCTTCAACATTGCTGCATCTCCTTTGGGAAGACGATTGAGTTTCCCTATCTTTTGTTCTGCTCTTAAGTCCCTGAACTTCTGAAGTCTTGTTTCTGTAGTAGACCAATTCGTTAACATACCACCAAGCCATTTTTTATTAACATAATGACATCGAGCCCTTATTGCTGCTGATGCTACTAAATCCGCTGCTTTCTTTTTGGTGCCAACGATTAAGAATTTTTTTCCCCTACTTGCTGCATCAAAAACTAAATTGCAGGCTTCTGATAAAAAACGAGCAGTTATAGTAAGATTTGTAATATGAATACCTTTACGCTTTGCAGAAATGTAAGGAGCCATTCTAGGATTCCATTTATTAATACCATGACCAAAATGAACTCCCGCTTCCATCATTTCTTCCAAATTGATGTTCCAATATCGTCTTCCCATTTTCCCACACTTTATCTTTTTCTTTTTTTTTCAAAGAGATTCAGTACCCTGTGAAATAAAAAATTGTTCCGACGGAACCTTCTACCAGGATTGAACATTGATCTACGACCCAAACCATGAATTTCATTCTTTCATTATTATTTCATTGATTACGAAATCCAGAATCGTACCAGAGAGTTAAAGTAAAAAGAATGAACCTCTTGTTAGGAATTAGTAAATTACATTACGTAAACGATTGGTCTGATATCTCATGGAAAGTGTTTTGGGCAAAAGAACAAAATAATTCTCTATGGTGTAACAAAATATCTCTCATTTCCAACTCGAATAGATTATTCCTTTTGATTTTCAAATAAATGTTTTTGTCTTGCTTTGAACGATGTACTAATTTGTTGAATCCGGTACCAACCGGTATAATCCCCCCCAGAACAACGTTCTCTTTCAGGCCTTTCAACCAATCAATACGACCTCGTAGAGCAGCTTTTGCTAAAACTCGAGCAGTTTCTTGAAAACTCGCTTCGGATATGAAACTTTGAGTATTCAGAGATGACTTCGTTATTCCCAATAAGATTGCCCGATAACAGATCGCTTCGTCCAAAACGCGCCCTGCTCGCTCTGCTCGCAACAATCCAATAAATTCCCCAGGTAAAAAAACATTAGACATTCCATCTTCTGAAACCAAAACTCTTGATGTTACTTGACGTACAATAATCTCTAAATGTCTATTATGGATCTGTACCCCCTGGGATCGATAAACCTTTTGGATCTTATTAACCAAAGAAATACGACTTTGGGCTATGGTTAGTTCAGCTCCAATCAAGAATCCCCAGGGGATCCCAAGAATCCTTCGGATACGTTCGTCCCAACCTTCAACTCTTCTTTCGAGGTTCATCGATATTGAATCAATTGAACGAACTTCTAAGATTTGTTCCACTTTTGGAAGACCTTGTGTTATGTCACCAGATCTCGATTTTTCATATATAAATGTAATTAATGTATCTCCTTCATAAAAGGTTTCCCCATAATGGCCATGGACAGTTGCTCCTGGAGTGACCAAATAGGGCTTAGCTGATCTTATAACTAAAGAGTCAACATGAACAATGAAAATTTGACCAGATTTTTTTATGCGTGATCCGTATTTCAATAGACATACATTTTCACAAAGGAATTGCCCGAGGCTAATCATTGTCCATGCCTCTTCACAAGAATCGTGATGGAGAGAATACCAATTCAAACGGAATGAATTCCAAACGATGTTACTGTATGGATCGGGATTATAAATCCTACTATTTTCATCTAGGAAACAGTATTGAAATGGAAGTACTTGAAGCACTTGGAAAGTCTGTTGAAAATTTTCAAGTAAAAAACATTTCTTTAAAAAGACTTGATTATAAGTT